TCTGACAGACTGAATATCTTTTATAAGGAATCGGAGGAAGATGCGACGATTTTTTCCAGGAAATCCCCAACGAAAAATACACACTATTCCTTCTTTTCTATCGAAGCGATCATAACCACTACCTACATTCCACGAAATTGTGCACCACAAATAAGAGCTAATAAAAAGACCGGCGATCCCATAGAAAGACATCACGATCCCTTGTGGAAAAAAAAGAATTTGCTGAGACGGAAATAAAGATATCAAATTTCTACCAAGATAACTAGAAGTTCCAACCAATAAGAATCCTAATGAACCTAAAAAAAGGATAATGGCCCACCAGAAATTACTTGCTTTTCGAGACCCCATTATAGGTTCTATCCATATATGTTCTGATCGCCAACTCATACTTGATCCAGTTGTATTTTATTGAAATTGAGAAAAGACCCCAAATGAATTTGACTTTACTCTTTTTGTTTCCGAAGTAACTCTCATCAACTAGCACTAGTTTGATGTGAACCTTTAGGAGTCATTCATCAAATTGGTTAGATCTAAAATAATAAAAGACCTTTCATATGATCCTACTATAGATATCGACATACATCTAGATATGCTGACTTTACATTTCAGCCATCCGGCGATCCTGATCTATTTGAAAATAGCTAAAAGTCATTTACCCATATAGCATTTTCTGCAGGCATAAGAGCTTTTCTTTTATGTTCGGTTTTATGTTCGGTGGAAGCCACATGTTATATCATATTCCACGAAATAGATATCTGTGTTATGATACAAGTCTAAGTTTGAAAAAAAAATGGATGAGATTGGATCCCATCGGATCTACACAATCTTGTTTTTTTGAACATGAAGAAATAAAGAAGCCATTGCAATTGCCGGAAATACTAGGCCTATTAAAGGCACAAAAATAGAGGGAAGGTTGAGAGTTATCATAGAATGGGTACCTCGATTTACTATTTTATTTTTACCTGTTTTTATTATTTAAAATGATAAAGATATCTTATAATAATTATAATTAAGAATTGGAATTCTTATTAATTCGTAGATATGGTAGAGAATTACTATCTTATAGATAATGCTATAGATAATGAAAATCGAATTCAAAATTAAATTAGTATATATAAGTATATAGTGAGTATATATAATATATCTCTAACTTAGTATATATACTAAGCACAAGGAATGTCGAACTAAATAAATGGACCTATTCATGTTTTTTCTACATGAAAGATATGTATGATAATCGACTTTCATATTATTCTTCTTTTCTTCGTCTTTTGTTCTTGTCTTCTAATTTAATAAAGAAAAAGTTTCTTACAAATTATCGAAAGATTCGTTAGAATCCAATCCAACCGGGATTTCTAGTCAAAATGGGATTCTCGGAAGATATAGAAAGATGTAAAACTCTATTCTATATTTTCATTATATATACATATGTAAGACGGGAATAGGAAATTCGTTTTATTCGCCTAATTTCATGAAAAGAAAAATTCACTCTTTTATTTTGTTGATAGAGGGTTGTTGATTAGTAATCAACAATATAGGTAAAAAAAAAAAGAGTTATCCGAAACTTCTTTCTACAAGTAGATCTTAAAATAAAACTCAATTCTTTTTATTTTTACTTGGATTCCTATAAACTAACTACTTGTTTGCTACAAATAAAATAATTGAACTTAATGTTCTACTTGATTGAATTTTGATTCAAAGGAAAGAAAGCGTGGAGCTGAAATAATTCACTTAGAACGCTTTTTAAAAGATTACGTGGTACGATTAGATCGAATAAGCCCTTCTGGAATAAATATTCAGCCGCTTGTGAACCTTCAGGTACTGTTTTATTTAATGTTTGTTCAATTACTCTTTTACCTGCAAATGCAATGTAGGCATTGGGTTCAGCAATAATGATATCCCCCAACATACCAAAACTCGCCGTCACCCCACCAGTAGTAGGAGATGTAAGGATTGATACATAGAATAACTTTTTATTTGATTGATAATCATATAAAGCAGAAGAGATTTTAGCCATTTGCATCAAGCTCAAACTTCCTTCTTGCATGCGTGCCCCCCCGGAAGCACACACTATAATAAGAGGTAGAAATTTCTTAGTAGCGTACTCAATCAAACGTGTGATTTTCTCCCCGACTACGGATCCCATACTACCCCCCATAAACTGAAAATCCATAACCCCAAGTGCTACGGGAATACCGTTTAGTTGACCTATGCCTGTTTGAACAGCCTCAGTTAATCCTGTCTTTCTTTGATAAGAATCAATACGATCCTTATAAGGCTCCTCCTCCGAATGAAATTCAATGGGATCCAGAGAGACCATGTCTTCATCCATAGGATCCCAAGTACCTGGATCAATCGAAAGTTCGATTCTATCTGAACTACTCATTTTCAAATGATATCCACATTGTTCACAAATATTCATTTTTGATTTAAAAAATTTTTTATAATTTAATCCATAACAATTTTCGCATTGAACCCACAAATGCCTGTATTTTTGAGT